TGCTTCTTTTGGAGTTAAACTCCCATTTGTCCAGATTTCCAGAAACAGTATTTCTTGTTTTTCATTCCCATTCCCATAGGAATGAATACTATGATTCACATTTCGAACAGGCATGAATACAGCATCTATAGGATAACTTCCGTCTTGAAAGTTATGCGGCATTTTTAGAAGATATCCGCGATTTCTCTCGATTTCTAATCCAATACAAAAATTAATTGGTTCTGTCAAGCCGGCTATATGTTGTGTATTGTCGACGATTTCTACACAAGTCGGTAAGATGATATCTCTAGCAGTTACATATCCCGGGCCCTTGGCACAAATAGACGCCTCACAAGTTCCATATAAATTACTTCTCAGTACAATTTCTTTCAAATTCATTAAAATTTCATGAACCGATTCTTGAATACCTGCTATAGTAGAATATTCATGGGGGACGTTCTCAGATTTTACACGTGTTATGCATGTTCCTTCTATTTCTCCAAGCAAAGCTCTTCGCATCGCAATGCCTATTGTGTTGGCTTGGCCTTTCATAAGTGGAGACAGAACAAAGCGCCCATAATAAAGACGTTTACTGTCTATTCTTGATTCAACACAGTTCCACTGTAGTGTCCGAGTAGATACTCTTACTTTCTCTCGAACCATAGTAATATTTTTTTATTTGATTGAATTATTTATTTCTCTTGTTTCTCTTGAAATTTATTCACTGTTTATTTCTACACACGTCTTTTTTTCGGAGGTCTACAGCCATTATGTGGCATAGGGGTTACATCCCGTACAAAAGTTAATAGTATACCACTTCGACGAATAGCGCGTAATGCTGCGTCTCTTCCTAGACCGGGACCTTTTATCATGACTTCGGCTCGTTGCATACCTTGATCTATTACTGTACGAATAGCATTTGCTGCTGCAGTTTGAGCTGCAAAGGGTGTCCCTCTTCTCGTACCCTTAAATCCGCAAGTACCAGCCGAGGACCAGGAAACCACGCGACCCCGTACATCTGTAACCGTCACGATGGTATTATTGAAACTTGCTTGAACATGAATAACTCCTTTTGGTATTCTACGTTCACTTTTACGCGAACCAATACGCCCATTCCTACGTGAACCGATTCTCGGCATAGCTTTTGCCATATTTTATCATCTCATAAATATGAATCAGAAATATATGGATATATCCATTTCACATCAAAACAGATTCCTTATTTGTACACTGAGTCCTTTAGCGAGTCTGATTATCCTTGTCTTTGTTTATGTCTCGGGTTGGAACAAATTACTATAATGCGCCCCCGCCTGCGGATTAGTCGACATTTTTCACAAATTTTACGAACGGAAGCTCTTATTTTCATATTTTTCATTCCTCAATCTTAATTCTCAATGTACTTCTTGGTAGAAAATAAGTTTCTTGAAATTTTGCATTTCGAGTCGTATTGAATAAAACCCGCTTAATCTTTTGAATCCTTGTTTCGGAGTCGATAAATTATACGCCCTCTGGTTGAATCATAACGACTTACTTCAACTTTTACTTTATCTCCTGGCAGTATCCGTATAAAACTACGTCGGATCTTTCCTGAAACATACCCTAGAATCAGATCCTCGTTATCTAACCGAACCCGGAACATCCCGTTGGGAAGCGATTCAGTAATTAAACCTTCATGAATCCATTTTTGTTCTTTCATTCCAGGTAAAGCCTCCTTGAAGTATCAACTAATGGAGGAGAAACAATATTCTCACCCCACCCTTTTTTTTTACAAATAGGAAGAGGTTTCGGATCCCATTTGGGTATTAAAAGGATTACCATATATAACACAAAATTTCTCCGCCGATTCCTTCTAGTCGAGCTTCGCGGTCTGTTATTATACCTCGAGAAGTAGAAAGAATTACAATTCCCATCCCACCTAAAATTCTCGGAATTCGTTGAGAGTTAGAATAGATTCGTAAACCGGGTCGACTGATCCGTTTTAAATTTAAAAAATTTCTATAGGGTCTTTTCCTATTCCTCCTGTGTCGCAGGGTTAAAACCAAAAAAGATTTGTTTTTTTCTCGGTGTTTTCTGACGTTTTCGATAAAACCTTCTCGGAAAAGTATTTTAACAATATTTTCGGTAATATTAGTAGATGCTATGCGAACAACTCTTTTTCTATCCATATCCGCATTTCGTATAGAAGTTATTATCTCAGCAATAGTGTCTCTACTCATGATGAACTAAAATTATTGGTGCCTCGAAATTGGATATAATCAACATGTTTTTCTTTTTTTTATTATTAGTTTATGATATATGAATTTTAAAAGGTATATGCGTGAGACACATTCTAGGAATGAATCAAGTTCTTAATCTATTTCTTTCAAATACCCCAAAGAAAGATAAAAAAACATCAACATCTGATTTTCTTTTATAATACCTCGGGAGCTAATGAAACTATTTTAGTAAAATTGAATTGTCTCAATTCTCGGGGGATTGCACCAAAAATTCGAGTTCCTTTTGGATTTCCTTCTTGATCAATCACAACTGCAGCATTGTCATCATATCGTATTATCATACCACTGTCACGTTTAAGTTCTTTACAAGTACGAACAATTACAGCTCTGACTACTTCTGATTTTTGTAGGGGCATATTAGGTACTGCTTCTTTGATCACAGCAACAATAACGTCACCAATGTGAGCATATCGACGATTGCTAGCTCCTATGATTCGAATACACATCAATTCTCGAGCCCCGCTGTTATCCGCTACATTTAAATGGGTCTGGGGTTGAATCATATTAATTTTTTAGTCTATTCTTCCAATGCGAAGGATGAAGAAAATAAAAGAAATATTGTTTGTCCAAAAAAATAAACCTGTGGTTTTGTTTCATCCTCGAGACTCATTTCTCTCGGTTCTAGGTTTTTATCCTGAAATAAGAAACTGCGTTCGTATAGGCATTTTTGATGCTGCTATTAAAATAGCCCTTCTAGCTATAGTTTCGGTTACTCCACTCATTTCATATAGTATTCGTCCCGGTTTAACAACAGCTACCCAATATTCAGGGGACCCTTTCCCCGAACCCATACGTGTTTCAGCAGGTCTTACTGTAACCGGCTTGTCTGGAAATACACGGACCCAAATTTTTCCACCACGGCGTGCATTTCGTGTCATTGCCCGTCTACCTGCTTCGATTTGTCTAGATGTGATCCAAGCGGGTTCAAGTGCCTGAAGAGCATATTTACCGAAAGAAATCTGATTACCTCGAAAAGATATTCCCTTCATTCTTCCTCTATGTTGTTTACGGAATCTAGTTCTTTTGGGGTTATAGTTGATGGTTGTTTCGGAATTCCATCTCTACTCCAGAACTGGACGTGAGAATTTCTTCTCATCCAGCTCCTCGCGAAAAAATAAAGTTTTCGCGGGCGAATATTTACTCTTGCAATCTCTATTTCAGTCTTAACGCTTGTTCGTGACTTCTGAGAATAGATGTATTTTGTTATGGTTAATTTCGCCATCCAGACTAGCGAATCCTTAAGATTCATTTGTTCAATAAAATCTTTTGCATTCACAGGTTCCATCGTTCCCATCGCTTCGTACTTAATGGTTAGGTCCGAATTCTACAATGGAGCTAATAATCCAATTTATTCTTGAGTCAACCTTCTTAGTCTTTATTGACTCGAAGCTCTTTTTTCTTCTATACCGAGAATTCATTTCATATTTCATTATGGATGAATCAATTAGTATTGATGCTTTATTACACTGCCTTTTAGGAGATGACTCATAGACCTTACATGTTGGAATTCTATAGCATTGATATTCTTTTTCTCTCTTTCTCTCATCCTTCCGTTTATCCACACCTTTCTTCTTTAATTTTGCTTTAAACGTAAAATTTAAAAAGTTAAAATTTCAGTTGCTACAAAGATATGACCGATTTCTCATATCTTGACTGGTTCTTTAGATCCAGATAATACGAAGTGATGAGTTGGTTTTCATACTACCGAGCTTATTTTTGTTCATCCTAACCCGAAAAAAACCAACGAGTCACACACTAAGCATAGCAATTATATCAAAAGGTCAATCGAATTTTTATTCAACCCTATAGAATTAAAATTAAGAAGAATTAAGATTAAGAATGAGAATTGCTTGCTTTAATTGGCCAGAAAAACAATCAATGAGTTTCCCTGTATTTTGTTCAACCAATGGATAGAAGCGAAAAAAAAAAAAATGAAAGTTTTCTTATTCTTCTTCCTTTTCTGTAAAAATCCAAATTTTGATGCCTAATACCCCATAGATAGTACGAACTGTATAGGAACAATAATCGATTTTAGCGCGAATCGTTTGTAGGGGAACCCTACCCTCTCTGATCCATTCGACACGTGCAATTTCTTTTCCATCTATACGCCCTGCAATTTGTACTTGAATTCCTTTTGTATCTGCTTGTTCAGTTAATTCAATAGCCTTTTTCATTGCTTTTCGAAACGAAACTCTATTCTTTAATTGTCCGGCTATAAATTCTGCAATAATATTAGGGTTTCCATAAGGTTTTGCAATTCTTTTGATAGCAATGTTAAGTTTTCGGTTCCCATAATGAAATTCTTTTTGTAGATTTATCTGTAATTCTTCGATTCCTCTCGGTCTACTTTCAATTAATAATTTTGGGAATCCCATAAAAATTATGACCTGGATCAAATCTATTCTTTTTTGGATCTCTATACGCGCAATTCCCTCGGTCCCGGAGGATAGTGTCATATTCTTTTGTACATAATTTTTGATAAAATCTCTTATTTTTTGATCTTCTTGTAGACCCTCAGAATAATTTTTTGGTTGTGCAAACCAAAGGGAATGATGACTTTGGGTTGTTCCAAGTCTAAAACCAAGTGGATTTATTTTTTGTCCCATACTCCCTCACTACTATATACATCATCATATACCATAGTTTTATACTTCTTTTTCCATTTAGGTTTCGGAGAAAGCATAGGTACCTTTTCATATTTATCTAAAGATATATCTTTCACTACAATAGTTATATGACAGGTAG